TAGAGTTTCATTTCGAAAGGCAATGAAAAAAGCTATTGAATTAACTGAACAAGCAGATACAAAAGGAATTCAAGTACAAATTGCAGGGCGTATCGACGGAAAAGAAATTGCACGTGTCGAATGGATCAGAGAAGGTAGGGTTCCCCTACAAACCATTCGAGCTAAAATTGATTATTGTTCCTATACAGTTCGAACTATCTACGGGGCATTAGGAATCAAAATTTGGATATTTACAGACGAGGAATAACGGTCCTTTCGTTGTCTTTCTGTTCCACTCATCCGGCAATTGAATAAAAATCACAAACTCGTTCATCTTTTTTTCGTTCAATTAAAAAAAAAAATTACAATTTTTCTAATTCTATAGGGTTGAATAACAATTTGATTGACTCCATATAATTGCTATGCTTAGTGTGTGACTCGTTGGTTTTTTATTTAGGGTTAGGATTAAAAAGCAAGGGACCACCCCCTAGTATGAACTAATAACTAGATAACTAATAACCAGCTCATTGCTTCGTATTATCTAGATCCAAGGAACCGGTCACTATATGATCGATATATCAATCATATTGTTGTAGCAACTGAAATCTTACATAAAAGACAAGTCAATCAGATTCTAAGTGAAGCAAAAACAAAGGGATATGGATAGGTGGAGGGGTGAGAGAAAGAAAGAAAAAGAATAGCAATGATATATGATTCCAATATGTATGGTCTATGAACTATCTCAAAAAAGGCAGTGTAATAAAGCATTAATACGTATTTGATTCGTCCATAATTAATAATGAATTAGATGAATATGAATCCAATTCATAAGAAAAAATTATAAAGAGCATCAAGTCAATAAAGACTGAGTAGATTGATTTGGGAACAATTTTTATTAGGAGCTCCATTGCAGAGTTTGGGCCTAGCCATTAATCGAGAACGAGAAGCAATGGGAACGACGGAACCCGTGACTGTGTAAGATTCCTTGAAAACGAATCCTAATGATTCATTGGGTGGGATGGCGGAACGAGCCAAGAACCAATTCTATTCTGTTAGGTTATGGGATGCCCCTACGAATGAAAGGTGATGTTAAAAGGGCAAATATTCGCCCGCGAAAGCCTTATTGCTAAGTTTTGGGCGATTGAATAAAGGTAAAAATAAAGATTCATTAATTTAAGACAATTCTTTTAAATTAAATATAATTCTATTTTTTTTTTTTTTATTCTATTATATATTATAAAGAAAATAATAGAATCGAAATCTATTTATACTTTTATATACGAGCAAGATATAACAATTCCTACGTGACAGATTCGATCTCAAAAAATTCCATGATGTATTATTTTATTCAGTAAATACAAATAAATATCTGTAATATTATTTAATTGTTTCATTCGCGAGGAGCTGGATGAGAAGAAACTCTCATGTCCGGTTCTGCAGTAGAGATGGCATTGAGAAACAACCATCAACTATAACCCCAAAAGAACCAGATTTCGTAAACAACATAGAGGAAGAATGAAGGGAATATCTTATCGAGGCAATCGAATTTGTTTCGGCGGATACGCCCTTCAGGCACTTGAACCCGCTTGGATCACATCTAGACAAATAGAAGCGGGGCGACGAGCCATGACAAGATATGCGCGTCGTGGTGGAAAAATATGGGTACGTATATTTCCAGACAAACCTGTTACAGTAAGGCCTACCGAAACACGTATGGGTTCGGGGAAAGGATCTCCCGAATATTGGGTATCCGTCGTTAAACCGGGTCGAATACTTTATGAAATGGGTGGAGTATCAGAAATTGTAGCCAGAGAAGCTATTTCTATAGCTGCGTCCAAAATGCCTATACGAACTCAATTCGTTATTGTGGAATAGGGGTATGAAACGAAAAGGAAGGGGCCTTGTGATGAAAAAAAACCGCAATTTCTTGATTTCTATTTCTGGACAAACAATATTTCTTCTTTTTTTCTTCGCGCTTTGAAAGAAAAACAAAAAAAGAAGAAAAAAATAATAATAATAATATGATTCAACCTCAGACCTATTTAAATGTAGCGGACAACAGCGGGGCTAGAGAATTAATGTGTATTCGAATCATAGGAGCTAGTAATCGTCGATATGCTCATATTGGCGACGTTATTGTTGCTGTAATCAAAGAAGCAGTGCCCAATATGCCTCTACAAAGATCAGAAGTAATCAGAGCTGTAATTGTACGTACATGTAAAGAACTCAAACGTAACAATGGTATGATAATCCAATATGATGACAATGCAGCAGTTGTCATTGATCAAGAAGGAAATCCAAAAGGAACTCGAGTTTTTGGTGCGATCGCTCGGGAATTGAGACAGTTGAATTTTACTAAAATAGTCTCATTAGCTCCTGAGGTATTATAAATACTAATAGACGAGAACATAATCATAATATAGATAAGTAGGTCAGGTCATCTAAAATAATAGGCTATCTGAAATAGTAGGGTATCTAAATAAGATTAATTTAATTAGTAGAATGCATTAGTAGATTGTTTCTCACGCATATACCTTAAATAAGAAAAAAAAAAAAGAATAAAAAAAGCAGAGCATGTTGATTATATAAAAACTCGGGGGCACCTATAATTATAGTTCATCATGGGTAGGGACACTATTGCTGAAATAATAACTTCTATACGAAATGCTGACATGGATAAAAAAGGAACGGTTCGAATAGCATCTACAAATATCACCGAAAACATTGTTAAAATACTTCTGCGAGAGGGCTTTATCGAAAATGTGAGAAAACATCGAGTAAGCAAGAAATTTTTCTTGGTTTCAACTCTGCGACATAGAAGGAATAGAAAAGGGCCATATAGAACTGTTTTAAAACGTATCAGCCGACCCGGCCTACGAATCTATTCCAACCATCAACGAATTCCTAGGATTTTAGGAGGAATGGGTATTGTAATTCTTTCTACTTCTCGAGGTATAATGACAGATCGAGAGGCTCGACTAGAAGGAATCGGAGGAGAAATTTTGTGTTATATATGGTGATCTTTCTGGTATCCGAATTGCATCCGTAACTTCCTCTTTGTTTTGTGAAAAAAAAAAAAAGAGAAAAGGCGGGTTGTCTAATATCACTCCTCCTCCATTAGTTGATAATTCAAGGGGGTTACCTGGAATGAAAGAACAAAAATGGATTCATGAAGGTTTAATTACTGAATCACTTCCCAATGGGATGTTTCGGGTTCGTTTAGATAATGAAGATCTGATTCTAGGTTATGTTTCAGGAAGGATCCGACGTAGTTTTATACGGATACTGCCAGGCGATAGAGTCAAAATTGAAGTAAGTCGTTATGATTCAACCAGGGGACGCATAATTTATAGACTCCGCAACAAAGATTCGACCGACTAAGCGGCTTTTTCAACATCCCTCTCGTGCGGATGCAATTGGAGGTTCAAAATTTCAAGAGACTTATTTTCTTCCAAGGAGTAGATTCGAAATTAAGGTAAGGAATTACAAATATGAAAATAAGGGCCTCCGTTCGTAAAATTTGTGAAAAATGTCGACTGATCCGCAGGCGGGGACGAATTATCGTAATTTGTTCCAACCCAAGGCATAAACAGAGACAGGGATAATCTTTCTTAAAAGGGACTCTCAAAAGGACCCAATACACAAATAAAGGATCTGTTTTGACATGAAATGGATATTTCCGTATATCTCTGACTCATACTCATATTTATGAGATGATAAAATATGACAAAAACCATACCAAGAATTGGCTCGCGTAGGAATGGACGTATTGGCTCACGTAAGAATGGACGTCGAATACCAAAAGGAGTTATTCATGTTCAAGCAAGTTTTAACAATACCATTGTAACGGTTACAGATATACGGGGTCGGGTAGTTTCTTGGTCCTCGGCCGGTACTTGTGGCTTCAGGGGCACAAGAAGAGGGACGCCATTTGCTGCTCAAACCGCAGCCGCAAATGCTATTCGTACAGTAGTAGATCAGGGTATGCAACGAGCAGAAGTCATGATAAAAGGTCCTGGTCTTGGAAGAGATGCAGCATTACGAGCCATTCGTAGAAGTGGTATACTATTAAGTTTTGTCAGAGACGTAACCCCTATGCCACATAATGGATGCAGGCCTCCTAAAAAAAGACGTGTATAGAAATAAAATAAGAGTTGAACGGATTTCAAGAGAAATAAATGATTCAATAATCTGATCAAATAATATTATTATGCTTCGAGAGAAAGTAGCAGCATCTACTCGGACACTACAGTGGAAGTGTGTTGAATCAAGAGCAGACAGTAAGCGTCTTTATTATGGACGTTTTCTTTTGTCTCCGCTTATGAAAGGGCAAGCCGATACAATAGGCATTGCGATGCGAAGGGCTTTGCTTGGAGAAATAGAAGGAACATGTATCACACGCGCAAAATCTGAAAAGATACCACATGAATATTCTACCATAGTAGGTATTGAAGAATCAGTACATGAAATTTTAATGAATTTGAAAGAAATTCTATTGAGAAGTAATCTATATGGAACTCGCGACGCGTATATTTGTGTAAAGGGTCCTGGATATGTAACTGCTCAAGACATCATCTCACCGCCTTCTGTGGAAATAGTTGATACTACACAGCATATAGCTAGCCTGGTGGAACCAATTGATTTGTGTATTGGATTACAAATCGAGAGGAATCGCGGATATCGTATGAAAACACCAAAAAACGCTCAAGAAGGAAGTTATCCTATCGATGCTGTATTCATGCCTGTTCGAAATGCAAATCATAGTATTCATTCTTATGGGAATGGGAATGAAAAACAAGAGATACTTTTTCTTGAAATATGGACGAATGGAAGTTTAACTCCTAAAGAAGCACTTTACGAGGCCTCCCGTAATTTGATTGATTTATTTATTCCTTTTCTACATGCAGAAGAACAAGACACAAATTTAGAGGACAATCAAAAAAGGGTTACTTTGCCCTTTTTTACTTTTCATGATGGGTTGGATAAACTAAGAAAAAACAAAAAAGAAATCGAATTGAAAT